GTGTTGATCGTTACAGGCCTCTTGAATCTTCTAGATTACCTATCTTTATTGTCTTTTTTATTTGGTATTTGTATGGAACGGAAATAGGGATTTCTTCTTGTTTTCTTTATTATTGGTTTTCTTTATTATTGATAGGAATTATCTTGTTAAGACCCTACTTAACTAATCAATTGAAACCTCAGATTCATACGAGAACCACGATAATTCAATGAAATCTTCAAAGTCCAAAGTTCACTGAGTGAGAACCATTGGATCATAACTTATTCAATCAAAAAAATAGCTATAATGACTAAAAACATAAAATACAAAGAAGCGTTTGTCCTTTGATCCAAATAAGAATTTAAAAGCAGAAAAATATTTTGATTTATTAAAGTTTATAAGTATAGAACGGAAAGAAGTCCGGCTACGAGGTCTGAGTATTAAGTATGAATCATAGTTCGAATACTTTGTGATCTATTTGATCTATTTCGTGCTCCAGATACTCGAATGAATATCCGACGAAGTCAAACCATCTTGATAAAGATGACAGACCCCATTCTCTGTATTATCCATAGGGTCAATTCTAACAAGTCACACACTCATATTCCGGAAATATACAATGCAGAAAAAAAATTTCACGGTCGAACTACCAAAGGACAATAGGCTAAAATTTTTAGACCTACATACTTTCCTTTTTTGTATCGAGCTAAAAGCTAGGACTTCAAGATTCTTCTCAGTCTAATTCACTGAAATTCCATCCAGTAGAACAGAAGAATTATAAATCTCCAAAATAATAGATAGGAATACCGCAAATAGAGCCATTGCAACACCCATCAAAGGGGTCGTTCCCCATCCAGGAGCTACTTTACCATATTCGGAATTCAATGGTTTCAATAACTTCCCTACAGTAGTGCTTCTTGGACCAGATCTAGAACTATCCTCAACAGTTTGTGTAGCCATAAATCTTATTTTGTATTCATTACGATCTGTTGACTTTGTATACTATTCCGTTGTAAATAAACGATCTTAGCATAGATCCATTGTGGTCTTTCAATTCTATAATAATGGAAACAGCAACCCTAGTCGCCATCTTTATATCTGGGTTACTTGTAAGTTTTACTGGGTATGCTCTATATACTGCCTTTGGGCAACCCTCTCAACAACTAAGAGATCCATTCGAGGAACACGGGGATTAGTTGACGTAATCAGACTCCAAATATTTGGAGTCTGATTACGTCAATGAAGATAATGAAAAATTATTTCATTTTATTTTTTAGTTGAAATTCTAGGTGGTTCCCGAAAAAAAATAGCGAAAAAAATTATCCCTAAAGTGGATACTAAGAGAAATGTATAAACCAATGCTTCCATAAATTTGATCGTGGTTTACAATTATAGCTTTCATACCTGTTTTGTTTAATCCCTCTGGATAAAGAAAGAAATAAAAAGAGTCACAGAAACGGCAGCTTAACTAAAATCGCAAACAGAAACTATAAGAAAAAAAGCAATGTTGCATCAGACTGCTTGTCTTTTTGTAGTTGGATCTCCAAGTTTTTGGAATGCCCCAAATTCCACTTGAGCATCCAAATCTGGATCAATACCAGCAAAAACATCTCTGAAGAGGGTTCTAGCACCATGCCAAATATGTCCAAAGAAGAAAAGTAGAGCAAACGAAGCATGTCCAAAAGTAAACCAACCTCTTGGACTGCTACGAAAAACACCATCGGATTTCAAAGTAGCACGATCTAATTCAAAAATCTCACCCAATTGAGCCCGTCTAGCATATTTTTTCACAGTTGCGGGATCACTATAAGTCACTCCATTGAGTTCACCACCATAAAACTCAACAGTTACACCTACTTGTTCGACACTATATTTTGATTCTGCCCTTCTAAATGGGACGTCGGCTCTAACAATTCCGTCTCCGTCTACCAAAACAACCGGAAATGTTTCAAAAAAAGTAGGCATACGGCGGACAAAAAGTTCACGCCCTTCTTTATTTCTAAAGACGGGGTGTCCTAACCATCCAACAGCTATTCCATCCCCATTGTCCATTGAACCCGCTCGGAATAACCCCCCTTTTGCTGGATTATTACCAATATAATCATAAAAAGCTAATTTTTCAGGAATTTTAGACCAAACTTCTGATAAACTTTGATTTTCAGCCAGTCCAGCACTAACTCTTCGATATATTTCTTGTTGAAAGTATCCCTGATCCCATTGATACCGAGTAGGACCAAATAATTCGATCGGAGTAGTTGCAGAACCATACCACATAGTTCCAGCAACAACAAAAGCTGCAAAAAAGACAGCAGCAATACTACTGGAAAGGACGGTTTCAATATTGCCCATACGTAATCCTTTGTATAGACGTTGAGGCGGACGAACACTAAGATGGAATAGGCCCGCTAATATACCCAACGTCCCTGCTGCAATATGATGAGAGGCTATTCCTCCCGGAACAAAAGGGTCAAAACCCTCCACGCCCCACGCCGGGTTTACGGGTTGGACCTTTCCGGTTAGTCCATAAGGGTCGGATACCCATATTCCAGGACCATATAATCCTGTTACATGAAATGCGCCAAAACCAAAGCAAGCCACCCCTGAAAGAAATAAATGAATTCCAAAAATCTTGGGCAAATCCAAAGAAGGTTTTCCTGTACGTTCATCACAAAAAATTTCTAGATCCCAATATACCCAATGCCAAATAGCTGCCAAGAAGCACAAGCCAGAAAACACGATATGTGCTCCGGCTACCCCTTCGTAACTCCAAAGACCCGGATTCGTTATAGTCCCTCCTGTAATATTCCAACCGCCCCACGAATTGGTTATTCCTAAACGAGTCATGAAAGGTATAACGAACATACCTTGTCTCCACATTGGATCAAGAACGGGGTCAGAGGGATCAAAAACTGCTAATTCATATAGAGCCATCGAACCGGCCCAACCAGCAACCAGAGCAGTATGCATTATATGAACAGAAAGCAAACGACCGGGATCATTCAATACAACAGTATGAACACGATACCAAGGCAAACCCATGGAAATACCCCTTTATCAACGAAAAATAGACACTATGTAACTTTATTGCATTGGAAAAAGTTATGTTACGGACCCCCCTTTTTTAGGTAATTATTTCGGAGAAAGGATAAATATTTGTTCTATTCTGTTAGTAATAATGGAACAATTCTATTCATAGGAAAAAAGGGAAGCGGATCTATTCTATATCCGATAAGTACCAATACGCAATGGGGGTTAATCCTATTTTATATGAACCAAGATAGCTATTGTTGTTCATCATTCAGAAGCCCGTTCGTAAAAAATTTCCTTTATTCTTATTCATTCTCTCTTACTTTACTTTTATTTTATATTTTATTTTAGCTTATTCAACTTATGTATTAAATATGATTAATTTAAATATGATTAATTTAAATATGATTAATTTAAATATGATTAATAAAGTAGGAAAAAAGGATAATAGTATTAAAAAAAGAAACCCCAGTCTTACGTTTCCACATCAAAGTGAAATAGAGAACTACATTCTCTTTTTTTTTTTCATTTCATGCCTATTGGCGTTCCAAAAGTACCTTTTCGAAGTCCTGGAGAAGGAGATACATCTTGGGTTGACATATAGTGCGACTTGTCAGATATATTGGGCTATATGGGATTTCCCCATTTTCTCCCTCGATCGAGATATCCTCTGTTTCGCCCAAAAAGATTGATTGAATTATCAAAAATTTGTAACGCGAAGCGCAAAAAATAAAGTGGAATTAAATGCAGAGAGTATTTAGATTGATATTAGATTATCAAAATTTTTTTATGGTTTACGTGATCGGATTAATAAAATGAAGTATCCAGGCTCCGTTTAGCAAAAACCCAATTGATAATTAATATAAAATATTTTAAAAATTACTACTTATATGATATGCAAAATTATGATAAAAAATTCTATAAAAAAATAAAAAAATTGAAACAGGGTGTGTTGCTCAAATCAACTAATATAATTAAAAATTTGTTGACTATTTGACAGAAGACATGTGAAAGAAATTAATTGAAAAAAAAAAATAAGGAGTAGTAAAAAAAGACGCGGTATTTGGTTCGTTTGTCCTATATGTGCAAATCAAAATCGGGCAAATTTTTCCTTTTACTCGGGGTAGAGCATAAACCTAAAAAATGGCATAAAAAAAGGAAGAAGTCCATTCAGGAACAAGAAAAAACCATCGCCATTTCAACTGAATCTCGATGAAAAAAAATATCAATGAATCAAGTTAGTCTGACAGGCTTAATCAATCGTTTTATTATAGGATTATAATATCTACTAAAAGGGGCCAAAACTTATTTTTTCTTTTACTTTTGGAAGCAAGCCCTTTTGTTATAATTTAGAAAGAAAAACCTTCTATGAAAAAAAGGGGGTTAGAATCGACACATTGATTTTTTCACAATTTTTGTTGAACCGTATGTATCAAAAGGTGCCTGTACGGCTCCTAAGGAATAAAATTTTATCCTAATCAACCGACTTTATCGAGAAAGATTATTTTTTTTAGGCCAAGAGGTTGATACCGAAATCTCGAATCAACTTATTAGTCTTATGATATATCTCAGTATAGAAAAGGATACCAAAGATCTTTATTTGTTTATAAACTCTCCTGGTGGATGGGTAATATCTGGAATGGCTATTTATGATACTATGCAATTTGTGCGACCCGATGTACAGACAATATGCATGGGATTGGCCGCTTCAATAGCATCCTTTATCCTAGTCGGAGGAGCAATTACCAAACGTATAGCATTCCCTCACGCTTGGCGCCAATGAGTTTTTTTATTTTCGAGAAAAAAATACTATGCCTTCGCCATCAAAATATGAATTAGTTAAGTAATAATAGCATGGCACTTCGAATTCGATATGAAATTTTTTAGATTAAAAAAAATTAGATTATATATTGAAAGAGTAGTATGAGATCAGGAAGGGGTATTTCAAATGATATCTTACCTATTCGGGCACATCTCAGCGTCACAAACTTTGTTTTCACACCGGAAGCTTATTTACAAAATTTATATTTTAAAAAAAAACTTTGGGATTGCTGAATCATAGACGAATAAAAAAATGATATATAAAGCAACGGAACCATCATAGTATTTTTTTAATTCCTACAAAAAAGAAGGATGGTAATTGGATGATTTCTGGATCTGCGTATAATACAACCTATATTTTGTTTTCTTTCGCCAAAAGGAAAGGTCAAAAAAGTAAATTCCATTGTGGAGCCGTATGCAATGCACAAAAAAAGCCTGTACGGTTATTCAATTTTCTCTGTTTTTTTGGCTATCTCGCCTCATTTTGCGAAATAGAAGAACCTTTTTATATCATCAGGGTAATGATCCATCAACCCGCTAGTTCGTTTTATGAGGCACAAACGGGAGAATTTATCTTGGAAGCGGAAGAACTACTAAAACTTCGCGAAACCATCACAAGGGTTTATGTACAAAGAACGGGCAAACCTATATGGGTTGTATCCGAAGACATGGAAAGGGATGTTTTTATGTCAGCAACAGAAGCCCAAGCTCATGGAATTGTTGATCTTGTAGCGGTTCAATAAAAAATAGGAGCGATTTCATGCAAATCTACAATTTATAATTTTATATCTTTTTCGATTAAAGGTTTAGTTTCATATTCTCTTCAATATTAAAAAAAATATATTGAAGAGAATCTTGAAGAGAAGTAATTCAGAATTAGACGGTTAGAACTAATCTAAACCAGCCCATTATTTATATGATTCCGTATGCCAACCATTAAACAACTTATTAGAAATACAAGACAGCCAATCCGAAATGTCACGAAATCTCCAGCGCTTCGGGGATGCCCTCAGCGACGAGGAACATGTACTCGGGTGTATGTGCGACTCGTTTAGATCATAGACTGAGACACAAAAAGGAAATTCTTTTTGAAATAGCAAGAATAAGTATCTGTGAATAAAATAGAATCGAGGAACTCGATTCATTATTTCAAAAAGATAGATCGTTCATATCTTCTATTGTGTCTGAAACTTATGGTTTCCATTGGTGCAAATCCAATCAACTCTATTTTTTAGAAAACCCCCAATGATAACAAATGGTTATCCATTAAGCGGGGGAACTTCCATTTTTTATTAAAAAAATTCCACTCTTGAAAGAAAAGAACGGACTAACAGGGTAAATGACCAAATCAATTTAAAAAATGAAATACCGTTACTGTAGAAAGTGGATCTCATTGTGAAAGACCTATTACTGGAATATTCATGGGGTAGAGCCAAAGAATGTGAATTGTACAAGTTACCAATAGTATTGATTAATTAAAAGAAGGAGCTCCGGTGTATAGAGAGGACCTCACCGTTTTAGAAGTAACCATAGAAACGATGGAACCTACTATTTATCCATTTCTATTTACTACTTTTTGTAGTTATTCTTTTTTTTATATCAAGTATCAAGGCAATTTCCTTTCAAAGAAAAGGAAAAAACCTAGCAAAAAATAGTGGTGGGGAAGGTTAGCGTAGCAAAAGCCATTGGAATTTTTTTTTTATACATTGGAATAATTCGTTTGATTATTAATAGACTAGTAAAGGGGAAAAGAATAACTAAAAAAAGAATTAGTTATTCATCAAAGTTTGATTTATTCAATGACTAGAATTAAACGCGGATATATAGCTCGGAGGCGTAGAACAAAACTTCGTTTATTTGCATCAAGTTTTCGAGGGGCTCATTCACGACTTACACGAACTATGACTCAACAGAAAATAAGAGCTTTAGTTTCGGCTCATCGGGATAGGGGTAAAAGAAAAAGAGATTTTCGCCGTTTATGGATCACTCGAATAAATGCCGTAATTCACGAAATGGGGGTATTCTATAGTTATAACCGATTCATACACAATCTGTACAAGAAGCAATTACTTCTTAATCGGAAAATACTTGCACAAATAGCTCTATTAAATAGGAGTTGTCTTTATACGATTTCTAATGAGATAAAAAAATAAGGGGATTGGAAGAAATCCACTAAAATATTTGAAATAGAGTTCTAAGGAGAATGAGCTCGGGGAAGGTAGAGTAGAAATTAGTATTATAAAAAAAAAGTCGTCAAAACAAAACGAGAGTATATAGTCGCTAAAAAAAGAATAATTCTTTTTCTTTTCGACGACTCTTTTCTTTTTTTTTTATGGCAGACACAGACGTAACAATCAAATTTTGATTCTTGATTGGATTTTTCGAAAAAAAATATTAATCTCTTTTTAAATTCCTTCAGATTGGAATTGTTATTCAATTGAAGAAAAAGTCTATTTTTTTCTGGTTCTAAGGCTAGTAGTTCTAGGGGTCGACTCACTTCTTTCAAATTGTTTCTGATTATTAAGAAAAGGTAACAAAGATAAAATACGAGCTTGTTTTATAGCAATAGTGATTAATCGTTGTTGTTTTAAAGTCACTCTATTCACCCGTCTAGATAATATTTTTCCTTGTTCACTAATAAATCGACTAATTAAACTCATGTTTCTATAATCAATTCGATCCCCCGATTGGATCGGGGGCAAACGCCTACGAAAAGATCGCTTGGATTTAGTAAAAAGTCGCTTAGATTTATTCATAATTTTTTTATTCCTTATCTCTAAAATCCTATTTTGATCGGATCAAAATAAAAACGATTTCTATTTCTATATAGGATAGAGTTTCTATATAGAATTAAGAATATAGGATTAGATTTCTTTCTATTGATTTATTTGTTTATATTTATATATATGTAATAATATATAGATACTAGCATTATTCCTGTTCTTAAAATAAAAGTTGACATACAAGGACTCAATTTGATCTATTTCTTGATTTCCCCGTGAATTGTATGTTTATAACAATAGGGACAGAATTTTCTCAATTCCAATCGACTAGGGGTGTTATGCCGATTCTTTTGAGTAATATATCGGGAAATTCCCGCTGATTCTTTCTTAATATCATTTCGAACACAACCGGTACATTCCAAAATAATTGTTACTCGAACATCTTTACCCTTGGCCATGAAACCTCCTTTGGATTTATGATTCACCCCAATCTTCTATTTTCATTTTAGGATCCATAAAGAACAAGAACCAAAAACATAGAAGCTCTTAACTAAAAAAAATTCTGAAATATTTCGTTGCAATGAATATTAATTAGTAATTAAATAAAAATCAAATAATAAGCAATCCAATGATTTTGTGAAAACTATATTTAAAATCTTTGTACAGTATTTTTTTTTCATATCTCATATGATACTTTTTCCCTAGCAACACTGTTTTTTCGTTCTATTACTAATTTAATTGGATCCTGAACCCTCATTTTTATGACCTTTCCCCCCCACTTTTTTCTAACTAAAAAAATAATTAGAAAAAAGTGGGGGGTTAGTCCCCGATCGTTGATTGTATCTCTAAATTTTTTCACCCCTTTCTGATGTTAATAACTAGAATGAAAAAAAGGGAAATGTTAATGCATCTGGAAATAAACGATTAATTTCTATTAATAAACCTGCTAACGAACCGAACCATAGAGTACTTAGTACCGGTGCTACGGAAAGATATGTTTTTAAATCTCGCATTTGAAATCCTCCTTCTTTCTTCTTTATTGTATAACATTATATATAGTAATATATATAACTACAGATGTACATGTAGTTAGTAGTTAAGAAGTTCTTGTATTTGTATACGTAACTTCCGCCCCCCCACTTTAAAAATTATAATTGAAATATTGTCTACTAGAACGATCTTATAGATTCCATTTGAAAATGAAAACGCCTATTTATGTCAAATTGAAATTGAGAGAATTTTCGTAAAAAAAAAATAATTTTTTGAATTCTATGTTTGTTATATGATATGAGAAAAAAAGAAGAAATGAATTTGATATACCAATAAAAAAGAAGAAGGATGTGGAAAACAAGACAGGAATTCTCTACAATGACATTGTACTGTAAACCAATTGAAAGGGATGTAGCGCAGCTTGGTAGCGCGTTTGTTTTGGGTACAAAATGTCACGGGTTCAAATCCTGTCATCCCTACCTATTACTGCTCAGATGAGCAGTAACGAGGGATCTATTTTAGATCTATCTTTTTTTTAATAAAATTGGACATACATATAATTCTGAAATTTATGATATACTATGATATAGTATATACGTACAAAATCTATTCGGGTTAAAGAATGTCCTCTTTCTAGCCTTTGCGTTTTTTAGAAAAAACAAGAAAAACGCTCTTAGTTCAGTTCGGTAGAACGTGGGTCTCCAAAACCCAATGTCGTAGGTTCAAATCCTACAGAGCGTGATTTCACTCTTGTTTATTAGATTGTGTCAAAATTCCACTGTTCGCAAATCATTGAGCAGCAATCTGAATTAGACCTCCCGCATATGAAAGCAAGAAGGAGGTCAGTCAAAAAAAAGAGATGTTAATTAATCAAAAGTCCAACTGATCGCCACGTCTGTATTGTAAATAAGCAGTTACGAATAATCCAGCCAAAGTAATAGGAATTAGACCTAAGACGATTCCAAATAAAAAAACTTCAATCATTTCAATTTTCTTTTGTTTTCATTTTTGAAAGGGAGAAAAGAGAGGTACTATCTATTCCTAGCTCTTAACCTGTATTGCCGATGAATCTCAATGACCAAAATTGGGTAATTAACACGGAAAGGAACTATCGAACATATGAAATACCACCGAAATCCTTTTTTATAAAAAAATCTTCATTCAATTAATTTCAAATAAGTCGTATTTTGCTTAGACCAATAAATAGAACTGAGGTTATAGTTAAAGCTGCTAGTAGAAAACCTAAATAACTAGTTATAGTAGGCATGAAGGGACTCAATAAAATATGCTTTTTTATACATATGTTTCTAAAGTACTTCCCTAAGTTTCAATTAAAAAATTTTTTAAAGAAATAGAGAAAGATAACTAGTTCCAAGAATCAAAAAAATTCAATTGAAAATTTGTGAATTATCAATCATTAGAGGTGGTATGAACAAAAATAGAGAAAGATAAAAAGAACT